ATAATATATATATATATATATTTATATATAATAATTTTTCATTTTTATTAAATAAAATATGTAAATATGATTAAAACTGTTGTGTTAAAAAATTGGCTAATTAAAGAAGATTTACTTTGATAAAAGTGTAAAATAAAAATGGACAAGAGAGGACCTTTTTTTTTGAGAATTAATTCTGAAAAAGTACAATCAGGGAGTGTATATATATAAATTTAAATACTTTAATTATAAAAAATATATATAAATATCTACTGTATTATAAAAATGCAGTTTCAGTAGGAAAATTATATATATTTTATTATAATTATTAATAGTTAAGAATAAATAATGAGGCTTAATAAATATTTAAATATATATTGCCCTTATTCTAATTCTAGGTGGTCCTCAGGAAATCTAGATTTCATTACATATGCTAGAGAGATGTTTAGTGTGTATAATATCACGGCGCAATAGAGTTAGAGAATATAAAAATGGGAGTCTTCGAGGTATGTCTAATAGACTTGTGTAAATTTAACAGTGTATATTATATACACACAATACTGTAAAAACTTCTTTATATGTAATATATGTATATATATATATATATATATATATATATATATGTTCTTATAGTGTATAAAGCACACTAGATTTTCAATCTTTTAGAATATTAATTATATTATATTGGGAATAAATAAGGTTTTAAGTTAATAAAACTGAAGATTTTCAAAATCTTTAATAAATAAATTGTTTAAATCTTGTAGTAAAGTCAGCTAATTAATATAAGCTATTGGGTTCATACCCCGGAAATAAACTAAATGTTTCTTTATTAAACAAAAAATAGTTTAATATAGAATATTAACATTGGAAGTTAATGGTTAAAGGTTTTTATTTTTTGAGATGAGTTTGTTATTATTAGTTTCTTTTAGAATTTCATTAAGTAGTTTGTGCATAATGGTTATTCAGCCTTTAAGATTAGGTTTTATATTGTTGTTAAGGGTAATTAATATTAGTTTGTTGATTAGTTATTTAATTGTTAGGTGATTTGGTTATTTATTATTTTTAGTTTATGTAGGAGGTTTATTGGTTATATTTATATATGTAATTAGTTTGGTACCTAATTTAATTTTTATATCTAATCAAGTTATTTTTTATTTTTTTATTATTAGAATAAGTTATTTTTTAGTTAATTATTTGTTTGTAAAAGAAGTTATTAGTGAGGAAATTAAATTATTTATATTAAATGATTATGAGATTATAAAATGTGGGGGTGGTGAATTGATTTTAATATTTGATAATTTTGTGTGTTATATCATGTTGGGTATTATTTTATTATTTGTATTAATTAGTGTTGTAAAAATTTGTTATTATTGTGAGGGGGCTTTACGAGTATTTAAATTTAAATATGCTAGGTTCATTACGAAAAAATCATCCTGTTTTGAAAATTATTAGGGGGTCATTAATTGATTTACCTTCACCTGTTAACTTATCCATTTGGTGAAATTTTGGGTCATTGTTAGGTTTATGTTTAGGGGTTCAAGTTTTAAGTGGGTTATTTTTAGCAATACACTATACTTCTTGTGTAGAAATAGCGTTTGATTCTGTAGTCCATATTATACGAGATGTAAATTATGGGTGAGTGTTGCGATATGTTCATGCAAATGGAGCGTCTTTTTTTTTTGTTTGTTTGTATTTTCATATTGCTCGTGGGATTTATTATAAATCATATTTAATAGTTGAGACTTGAAATATTGGTGTAATTTTATTGTTTTTAGTAATAGGAACTGCTTTTGTTGGTTATGTTTTACCTTGGGGTCAAATATCATTTTGAGGTGCTACAGTTATCACTAACTTGGTGTCTGCTATTCCTTATATTGGAGAAAGGGTTGTGTATTGAGTTTGAGGGGGATTTTCTGTAGATAATGCTACCCTTAGTCGATTTTTTTGTTTTCATTTTTTATTACCTTTTGTGTTGATTGGTTTAGTATTTTTACATTTATTATTTTTACACCAGAGAGGTAGTAATAACCCTTTGGGTATTAATAGTGATTTAAATAAAATTCCATTTCATCAGTATTATAGCTATAAGGACTTATTTGGTTTTTTTGTATTAATATTAATATTGATTGAAATTAGTTTACTATTTCCTAATGTTTTAGGTGATTCTGAAAACTTTATCCCAGCAAACCCTTTGGTAACACCTTTACATATTAAACCTGAGTGGTATTTTTTATTTGCATATGCAATTTTACGTTCTATTCCAAGGAAATTGGGTGGTGTTGTAAGATTGGTAATATCAATTGCTATTTTATTTTTTTTACCTTTTTTACATGTAAAAGGATGTAATAGTTGTATTTATAATATATTGATGCAAATCAACTTTTGGTGTATAGTTGGTTGTTTTTTTTTATTGACTTGAATTGGTGGTTGTCCTGTTGAATACCCTTATGAAATTATTGGGCAGTATTTAAGGTTTATGTGATTTGGGGTATTTTTAATACGTCCTTTATTAGATTTATTATGAATGAAAATTTTAGATTATTAAGTTCTATACTGGGTAATAAAAAATTTTGAAAATTTTTTAAAAGTGTTCGATTCACTTATGAATTTAGTTATAAAGAAGTATTCTTATTTTGATTTACAAAATCAACGTTTTAATATAAACTATTATAACAATTATATAGGTATGATTATAAATAGTGAAATTTTGTTAGGTTTATATATTTATTTTAGTGGAATTGTTATTTTAGTATTTCAATGGAAGCATATTTTAAATATTTTGTTGAGTTTTGAAATTTTAATGTTAAGAATTTTTTTTTCTTTTTTATTAATTTGGGGATTAAGTAGTAATGATTATAATATTATAATAATTATTACTGTATTTGGTGTTTGTGAGGCGAGATTAGGTTTGTCATTATTAATTAGATTAATTCGTTGTCATGGTAATGATTACGTTAGTTCATTAATATTATATAAATTATAGGGGTATTAGTTAGGTTATTTAGTTTATTAGTTATTAAGAATTTTTTAGTTTGAGAGATTCGTTACTGAGTTTTAATAATTTTAAGTTTTTTGTCATTAAAATTTTTAAATTTAGAGGTATGAGGAGCTATATTAATAAATTGATTTAGCTATGATATAATAAGTAGTATTTTAATTGTGTTAACGTTATGAATTAGGGCATTAATATTTATAGCTAGTAATTATTCTATTAAATTTATAAATAATAAGTGTGAGCAATTTTCATTAGTTGTATTGTTATTATGTTTGGTAATTATTTTATTTTTCATTTGTAATAATGTTTTAATATTTTATATTTTTTTTGAGATTTCGTTATTACCTACATTATTATTGATTGTTAGATGGGGTTATCAACCTGAGCGTTTACAGGCTGGTATATATATAATATTGTACACTATTTCTATATCACTACCTTTATTGGTTAGTTTAGTATTAGTAAGTAATATGTTTATATCTTATAACATATTATTAGTCGGGTATTTGAATAATTTAAATTTAATATATAATGTTAATATATTGTGATTTTTGGGTATATTAATAGCATTTTTAGTAAAATTGCCTATATTTAGGTTACATTTATGGCTCCCTAAAGCTCATGTTGAGGCTCCCATTGCGGGTTCAATAATTTTAGCTGCTATTTTATTAAAATTAGGTGGTTATGGGGTTTTGCGGATATTAAGTATTTACTTATTAAATGAAGTTTATTATAGTAAGATTTTTATAGTAATTTGTTTATGGGGGGGTTTAGTAACTGCTATTATTTGTGTTGGGCAGAGTGATGTTAAATCATTAATTGCTTACTCATCTGTTGGTCATATAGGTTTAATATTAGCAGGTGGTTTATCTAAATTTATGTGAGGTTGAGAAGGTGCTATGTTAATGATGATTTCACATGGATTTTGTTCATCTGGTTTATTTTGTTTAGCTAATATAGTATATGAAAAAGTAAAAAGTCGTAGCTTATTTCTTTATAGAGGTATAATTAATATTAATCCTACTATATGTATGTGGTGATTTTTATTTTGTATAGCTAACATAGGTGCCCCTCCTTATATTAATTTAATTAGTGAAGTTATATTATTTTGTTCAATATATTTATATAGTAAATGGTTAATTATAATTGTGTTATTAATGGTGTTTATAGGGGGTTTATATAATTTAATTTTATTTAATAATATTCAGCATGGTAGTATTATAAATTTTATGAATTGTAATTTAAATAGATTTAGTTTGGAATATTTATTATTGTATCTTCATTTATACCCTATGTTATTATTTATTTTAAATATTAGTTATTTGAATAAAATTTTTATATATTAATAAAGTTAGTTTAATATAAAATGATAAATTGTGGTTTTATAGATAAATTATAATTTACTTTATTATGTATAATTTGATTGGGGTAGAATTATGTTTTAGTTTGATTTTGTTTGGTTGATTTATATATATATTGATTTTAACAATTTATTTGTGTATAAATAATATTGGTGTTTTATTTAGGTGAGAATTATTTAATAGTGTTAGATCTTTTATTGAGTTGGAGTTTGTTTTTGATTGAATAAGGTGTAGGTTTAGTGGTTTAGTTTGTTTTATTTCTGGGTGTGTAATGTTATTTTCTAAATCATATATATTAGGAGATAAAAATTTGTATCGTTTTATTTTGTTATTGTTTTTATTTGTTTTATCTATAAATTTTTTAATTTTTATACCCAATCTAGTAACATTATTATTAGGTTGAGATGGTTTAGGGTTAGTTTCATTTTGTTTGGTAATTTATTATCAGAATAATAAGTCATTATCGGCTGGTATATTAACTGTTTTAATAAATCGTGTTGGAGATTGTTTTATTTTAAGTAGAATTAGAATAATAATTGTATTAGGGCATTGAAATATTATATGTTTATGGGGATTTCATGGTTTTGTAATTGTAAATATGTTTATTATAATTAGTGGTATAACTAAAAGTGCCCAAATTCCTTTTAGTAGGTGGTTACCGGCAGCTATAGCTGCCCCGACACCTGTATCTGCATTAGTGCATTCTTCAACACTTGTTACGGCGGGGGTTTTTTTATTTATTCGGTTTTTTAATTATTTAAATAATTATTATTGGTTTAGAAATTTTATACTTTATGTCTCAATTATAACTACTATTATATCAGGGGTTTGTGCTATATTTGAGTATGATATAAAAAAGATCATTGCACTATCAACTTTAAGTCAATTAGGTGTTATAATAATATCTTTAAGTATTAATATACCAATGTTAGCTTTATTTCATTTATATACTCATGCTATGTTTAAAGCATTATTATTTGTATGTGGTGGAAATATTATTCATGCTTTTGAGGGTAAACAAGATATACGACAAATTAGTAATGTTTTTAATTTAATACCTGTAACTAGTATATTTTTGATTATATCTAAGATAGCTTTATGTGGTTTACCATTTCTTGCTGGGTTTTATTCTAAAGATTTAATTATTGAGAGGCTGATTATTGGAAATATAAATATAATAATATTTTTTTTAGGGGTTATTGGGCTATGTTTAACTGTTTTATATTCAATTCGTTTTTGTTTTTTTATTTTATGAAAGAGGGAGGAATATGTAGCATTTAAAAGTACTAAAGATAATGATTTTTGAACTATTATAGCTATAAGATTATTAGTTTTAGGTGCTTTGTTTGGTGGGTTTATTTTTCAAGAGGTGTTTTGTTTATTTAACAAAATCTTTGTAATAACAATAATTATAAAATTATATACCCCTATTTTAATCTTATTTAGTATAATTATCTCGTTCGGTGTGTGGGATAAGGGTGCTATTATTTTTAATAAAGGGGTTTTAAAATATGTCAATAGTAATATGTGATTTTTGTCAAGATTTATTTGTTTTCCTAGCATTAAAGGTTTTGTAAGAGTAAGAAATAAAGGTTTAAAAAATATTGACATAGGATGAATAGAAATTTTAGGTGGTAAAGGAGTGTTTGAGATTAATAAATTAATTTTTAGGGGTTTAGAGCGTTGAATAATAATTATATTTAATTGTTATATAATTGTTTTTATTTTATGATGACTATTTATCGGTATCTATAATTTAATAGGGGTAGGTATTTATCTAAGGGGGAAAAAAGTACTATTGAGTAATAGTGATTTAAAATTGACAATTTTATGTTATTATTTAACTAACTTTTTCATTATTTTATTCAATTTAATGATCCTTGATTTCATTCATGGTATAAACCTATAAGTAGAATAAATATAAATAAAATAGATCTTGTTAGAGGTCAATGAGTGTTAGAAGCTATAATATTTGTTACTAAAGGAATTAATAGAATGATTTCGATATCAAAGATTAAGAAAATTACAGTTAAAAGAAAAAATCGTATTGAAAATGGTGCTCGAGTATAGATTGAAGGGTCAAAACCACATTCGAATGGAGAGTTTTTTTCACGATCAGAGTAGGATCGTTTATTAATAATTAAACCTAGTAGTAGTAATAGGGTGTTGATTATAAATAAAATAAATGAGTATATAAAAACTGTAACCATAGATACAGAAGAGTAGTCTTATAATTTATAACATCAATATAATCCGTTCATTCCGGCGCAGTATCTATCCAGTGAAGTAATGTGATATTACAATTGTTTAATTAACAGGTAAATGCCTCTATTTGGCTTTTCACTGCTTATTTTTAAACAATATTTATATATTTTCATTTTTATTAAATAAAATATGTAAATATGATTAAAACTGTTGTGTTAAGAAATTGGCTAATTAAAGAAGATTTACTTTGATAAAAGTGTAAAATAAAAATGGACAAGAGAGGACCTTTTTTTTTGAGAATTAATTCTGAAAAAGTACAATCAGGGAGTGTATATATATAAATTTAAATACTTTAATTATAAAAAATATATATAAATATCTACTGTATTATAAAAATGCAGTTTCAGTAGGAAAATTATATATATTTTATTATAATTATTAATAGTTAAGAATAAATAATGAGGCTTAATAAATATTTAAATATATATTGCCCTTATTCTAATTCTAGGTGGTCCTCAGGAAATCTAGATTTCATTACATATGCTAGAGAGATGTTTAGTGTGTATAATATCACGGCGCAATAGAGTTAGAGAATATAAAAATGGGAGTCTTCGAGGTATGTCTAATAGACTTGTGTAAATTTAACAGTGTATATTATATACACACAATACTGTAAAAACTTCTTTATATGTAATATATGTATATATAATATATATTTTATTAGTATAATAAGTATATTTGTTTTCCAAACAAAAGGTTTAGTATTAATTAAATAAAGTATTTAATACATTATAGTGTATGAGCATATAAATTTTTGGTATTTAAGGAAAAAGTTCAATTCTTTTTTTTGTATATTATGGGGTGGTCGATAAAGTCGGTAGATTGTAAATCTATGTATAAGTATAACTTTCTCATAACTTTATAGTTTAATTGAAAAATATCAAGTTGCAAGCTTGAAGTTATAAGTATATTAAAGTTTATAATTTAAATAGTGTTGTTAATTAGGTAATTAGGTAGGTATTATTTGTATAAATTATAAAATAATTTGGCTTTAGTTATTATATAAATTATTATTAGGTTTATATATGTTGGATTTAATGTAGAACGTCTTATCTTTGGTATTAATAATTGTATTGTTTAATATAACATGATTTTTAATATAAATTATTAATTTATAATTTTATAATTTTGAAAGATTACGCAGTATTTACTATTATACAATAAATGAAAGTTTGATATGGTTAATGTAAATAAGAGTGGAGAAATTTGTGCCAGCATCCGCGGTTATACAAATACTCTAAATTTATATATGTATAGTATAAAATAAAGTATAATATATTATGATTAGAATAATATTGAGAATAATAATTGTAGGTAAAATTTAAATATTATTGTTATTAATTTAATTTTTCTAGTATTAAATCTTTGAAAATATGTTAAATAAAACTAGGATTAGATACCCTACTATTCATTAATTTAAATTTTTTTTTATTTAAGTAGTGTGATATTATTATTATAAATAATTTTATTTAAACTTAAAAAGCTTGGCGGTGTTATATACCCATTTAGGGGAGCTTGTTTATTAATTTGATAATCCTCAATTAACACTTACTTTTTTTTGAAACATCAGTTTGTATATTGCTGTCGACAGTTTATTTCGTAAGATTATAAAAAACTTAAAAGTTTTGTTGCTTGTAAGTCAAGTCAAAATGCAGCTAATAAAAAAGGTTAAAATGAGCTACAATTTATAATTTCTAATTGGATTGAATAATGTAAAATTTTTATGAATTTGGACTTAATAGTAATGTAATATTAGTTTGTATACATGAAGTTGGTTTTATAACGCGTACATATCGCCCGTCGCTCTTGTTGGTAAAATAAGATAAGTCGTAACATAGTAGGGGTAGTGGAAACTGTTCCTGGTATTAACAAGATTTAACATAAATAATGTATCTCACTTACATTGAGACAATGATTAATTACTAATCAGTTTTGAATTTTAAAATGAGTATAAATATAATTTACTTTATTGAAATAAAGTTTTATTTTAATGAGTATTAAAAGTATAGAAATTATTATTATATTAAGTACTGTGAAGGTTATTATGAAATTATTAATAGTAGAATTTAAATTTCGTACCTTTTGCATAATGGGTTGATGATATGTTTGATTTTATAAAAAATTCTCGAAATAAAATGATTTACTTCATAATTTTATTGTTAACGTGGTAAAGTTATAATATTATTATGAGGTGGTAATGAAATGTTTATCGAATTTTATGATAGCTAGTTTATCAGTGTGTAATATTTCAGTATTTCAATATTAATACTATTAAATAGTTTAATATTGTTTATTTTATAAGGGATAAGCTTTATATTGTTTAATAGATTTATTATATTAATATACATATATTATAAAGTAGAATTAAAATTGTTTTTCTTTTGTATATAGTAGTATTTAGTGTTTATATAATCAGATAATAACTGATAAATTTTTGTTAATTATTGTAAAAAAATATAATGTTAATATGAGTATTTATTATATAATATTATTTATTTTAATTAAAGTGTATTTAATTGATTTTTATAATAAAATGAAATAAAATAAAGGAATTCGGCAAATATAAATCTCGCCTGTTTACCAAAAACATGTCTCTTTGTTCTTTATATATAAAGAGTTGGACCTGCTCGGTGAATAATATATTTTAACAGCTGCGGTATTTTAACTGTACTAAGGTAGCATAATAATTTGCCTTATAAATTGAGGCTGGAATGAATGGTTTGACGAGGGTTTATCTGTCTCTATTTTATTTATTAGAATTTAATTTTTATAGTGAAAAAGCTTAAATAGTTTAAAGGGACGAGAAGACCCTAATGAGCTTAAATTTAATAGTGCTAAAATTATAAGTTAATAGGATTATGAAAATTTTAATTGGGGTGATTAAGGGATAATTTATTAAATAATAACTTCCTTAAATATAATATTGTTGAATTAATTAACCAATTTATATTGCTTATAGTATAGTTACCATAGGGATAACAGCGTAATTTATTTAGAGAGTTCATATTGAAAAATAAGATTGCGACCTCGATGTTGGATTAAGGTTACCTTAAGGTGCAGAAGCTTTAATAGGTAAATCTGTTCGATTTTTAAAACTTTACATGATCTGAGTTCAGACCGGTGTAAGCCAGGTTGGTTTCTATCTTTTAAATAGTTGATTTTTTTTTTAGTACGAAAGGACCATTAAAATTAATATGATTAATAATCACATAAAGTTGGCAGAGAAATGTGAATAATTTAGAATTATTTTATAAGATTTTTATCTTACTTTATATTTATATAATCTATTAAGATGGCAGATCAGTGCATAAGGTTTAAGTTCTTATTAGGGAATATTTAATTATTCTTCTTAATAATGGTTGTTGAATTATTGTCAAATATTATTAGGTTTATTTGTGCATTGATTGGAGTTGCATTTTTTACATTACTAGAGCGTAAAGGTTTGGGTTATTTTCAAATTCGTAAAGGACCTAATAAGGTAGGGTTAATAGGCCTACCTCAACCTTTAGCTGATGCTGTAAAATTATTTAGAAAAGAATTAGTTAAACCCACATTAGTTAATATATTTCCTTTTTTGGTTTGTCCATTTATAAGTTTATTTTTAAGTTTAATACTATGGGGTTTATATAATAACTATTATATTTGTGGTATAAAAGGTTTAAGATTATTGTTTTTTTTATGTGTTTCAAGTTTAGGGGTTTATAGAGTTATAGGGGCTGGTTGGTTTTCTAACTCTAAATATGCATTATTAGGTGCTGTACGTGCGGTAGCTCAAAGAATTTCTTATGAAGTTAGTATATCATTAATTTTATTGAGTTGTTTGATACTAACTGGAAGACTAAGGTTAAGTATTATTATAAAATATCAATTTAATGTTTGATTAATTTTTGTTAATTATTTTATAATAACAATGTGATTTGTTTCTTGTGTGGCTGAGACACATCGAGCTCCATTTGATTTTGCAGAAGGAGAATCGGAACTAGTCTCTGGGTTCAATATTGAGTATGGGGGGGTTGGGTTTGCTGTATTATTTATGGCTGAGTATAGAAATATTTTATTTATAAGGGTTCTTACTGTTAGGTTATTTTTAGGGGGTATTATATACTTATTTATGAAAGGGGTTTTATTTTATTTAATAGTGGGTTTTGTTAGATTTTTATTTATTTGAGTACGAGCGAGATATCCTCGTTATCGATATGACTTATTAATGTATCTAACTTGAAAAAGATATTTGCCTAGAGTTTTAGGTATTTTAATATTTTTAGATGCGTTGGTTTATTTATTAAATATTTATTTAAATAGCTTAAAATAAAGCGTAACATTGAAGATGTTAAAATGGTTATTAACCTTTAGGTAATTAACATGGTGTTGTGTTGTCAATATCTATTGATGGTCATCTGTATATAATGTGATTAATAATGAAAAAATATAACCTTGGATAATACTAATGCCAACTTCAAAAATAAAATAACCTACTCTAATTATTAAAATTATTATTGAAATTATATAGTTGTTTATTAGTACTAATGCTGTAAAATAGTCACCAATTAAGGTTAAAATAATATGACCTGCACTAATATTGGCTGCTAATCGAATAGAGAGTGTAATAGGTCGTACTAAAATTCTTAGAGTTTCAATGATAGGTAAGAATGGAATTAAAAAAGTGGGAGTAGCTAATGGTAGTATAAAAGCAATTCTTGAGTATGAATTTTTTATATAAGATGAAATAATTAATGATAATCATAATGGAAGAGCTAAGGTGAAGGTTATAGTTAAATGTCTTGTAGTACTAAATACATAAGGTATAAGACCTAAAAGATTAAAATTAATAATAGTGATAAACAGTGATGAAATAGTTAATATAAAACCCCCTAAATTTATTCTATATGATCGGGTAGTTTGGATATTAATAATTTGTTTAGGTAAAGAGATTATATTAGATAAATTTGATGTATTGATTCAAAATGATGAATTAATGAAGATCAGTGATCAGAGTGATAGTAATCATGTTATAATATGGGCTGAAAATAGTGTTGAATTGTGGTCATCAAAAGAAGAGAAAATATCTACTATCATTTTATCATTTAAAATTAATTTTTTTTAAATCTTTAGTTAATTTTTTAAATTTATAGTGATTAGAAGTGTTTCATCATGTGATAGATGAGTTGATTAGTAAAATAAATCAGAAAGTGATGAATAGAAAAATTCAATTAATAGGGGATAATTGAGGCATATAAAAGTATTAAAGTAATTTATTAAATTATTTGTATTATATTATAATTGACTTTTATATTTAAATTAATCAGCTATTAAGTTTAATCATTTAATAAAATATTTTATATTGACAATTTCTAAAGTAATAGGCATAAATGAGTGATTGGCACCACAGATTTCAGAGCATTGACCATAGTATAAGCCTGGTTTAGATGAGTAAAGCATTAATTGATTTAAACGACCTGGAACTGCGTCTACTTTTAAACCTAGTGAGGGGACTGTTCATGAATGAATAACATCTGTTGATGAGACAATTACTCGTGTGTTGGTTTTTATAGGTAGCACTAAATGATGATCGGTTTCAAGTAGTCGAAAATCTCCTAGATTTAATTCGTTGGAAGGTATTATATATGAATCGAACTCAATATTTATGAAGTCTGAGTATTCGTAGGATCAGTATCATTGATGGCCTATGGTTTTAATGGTTATTAGAGGGTTATTAGTTTCATCTAAAAGATATAGTAATCGTAATGATGGTAAGGCTAAAAACAATAAAATAAATACTGGCGCAATTGTTCAGATAATTTCAATTTTTTGACTTTCTGTAATGTTGAGGCATATAAATTTATTTGAGATTAATATTAATGATATATATATCACTATTGTAATAATTATAATAATAGCAAATATAGCGTGATCATGAAAAAAAATTATTTGTTCTATTAAAGGGGATGAAGCGTCTTGGAAACCTAATTGTCCTCAGTAGGTCATAGTTAAATATAAATAGCCCCTGTTTCTGGGGAGTTGTGAAAATCTACAGGTAAGCGATTATCCCATTCTAACGAAGTGGTTAAGTGATTAGATCAGACGATTGTGCGTTGGGAAATTAAACTTTCTCATAAAATAAAAATAAAAAAGATTACACTAGTTATAGAGATTATTGAGCCTATAGATGAAATTATATTTCATTTTGTATAACAATCCGGGTAATCAGAATAACGTCGAGGTATACCAGCTAACCCTAAAAAATGTTGAGGGAAGAAGGTTAAATTAACCCCAATAAATATAAGGATGAAGTGAGCTTTTGTTCATTGTTTATTTAAGGTTAAACCAATAACTAAAGGGTATCAGTGATTAAACCCACCAAACAAAGCAAAAACAGCACCCATAGATAGAACATAGTGAAAATGGGCAACTACATAGTAAGTATCATGAAGTATAATATCTAAAGATGAATTAGATAAAATGATTCCTGTTAAACCTCCTACGGTGAATAAAAAGATAAAACCTAGTGCTCATAATATTGAAGTGTTATATTTAATAGGTGATCCATAGATTGTAGCTAATCAGCTGAATACTTTAATTCCTGTTGGGATAGCAATAATTATAGTAGCGGATGTAAAGTATGCTCGTGTGTCCACATCTATACCTACTGTAAATATGTGGTGGGCTCATACAATAAAACCTAGTAAACCAATTGATAGTATAGCGTAAATTATTCCTAATGACCCAAATGTCTCTTTTTTAAATGAGTGATGAGAAACAATATGTGAAATAATACCAAATGCGGGTAAAATTAAAATATAAACTTCTGGGTGACCAAAAAATCAAAACAAATGTTGATATAGAATTGGGTCTCCTCCCCCCCTAGGGTCAAAAAATGTGGTATTGAAATTTCGATCTGTTAGTAATATAGTAATTGCACCGGCAAGTACTGGTAATGATAGTAATAATAGAATAGCTGTAATAAAAACAGATCAAACAAATAATGATAAGCGTTCTATTTGTAAACCCTCTCATCGTATATTTAGGATAGTTGTAATAAAATTAATAGCTCCTAAAATTGATGAAACCCCAGCTAAATGTAGTGAAAAAATAGCTAAGTCAACTGAAGGTCCTGCGTGTGATAAATTACTAGATAATGGGGGGTATACTGTTCATCCTGTCCCCGCTCCTCTTTCTATAATTGATGAGGATAGGAGTAGAGTTAGAGAGGGGGGTAGTAATCAAAATCTTATATTATTTATTCGTGGAAATGCTATATCAGGAGCTCCTAGTATTAAAGGAACTAATCAATTACCAAAACCACCAATCATAATAGGTATTACTAAAAAAAAAATCATAATAAATCCATGGGCTGTAACTATTACATTATATAATTGGTCATCATTTAATAATGTACCAGGTTTACCTAGTTCTCTTCGAATAATTAGTCTTAATGAAGTACCTAATAAACCTGATCAAATACCAAAAATAAAATATAATGTACCAATATCTTTGTGATTAGTAGAAAATAATCATCGCATACTTAATTATTATGTTAATAATGAGATAAAAAATAAAAATTCTTAAAATATTTAAGATGATAATTAAATTGTAAGGTTTGGTAATAATTTGGTTATTAAATATATAGTATGACTTAATTATTGTTATAAGGGTTATATTTATATAAAAATAAAGACTAATTAGAGTGCTAAGTAGTATAAATATAATTAAAATAATAAAGTTTATCTTTATTAGGGAAATTAATATTAGTAATTTAGATATAAAACCTAGTAAAGGTGGCAATCCTGCTAATGATAAAATTAGTGATGGAATAATAAATTTGTTATGATTATTTTTGTGGGTTAATATGTATATATAATTATTTGTTTGTATATTTAATAAGCTTATTAAGGGGATGGAAATAATAATATAATTAATAAAGTAAATAAAGGTTAATGATCTATTGATCATAATTATGGATAATATTCAACCTAAGTGGGAAATAGAAGAATAAGTAATAATTAGTTGTATGTTAGTTTGATTAAGAATTATAATACTTCCTACTAGAGTTGATATTATAGAAATGAGTATAACTAATTTTATATTGCTACTAATTAAGTTTAATATAAATAAAGGGGCTAATTTTTGTCAGGTGAGAATTAAGAATAACATTAATCAAGTTATTTGTTTTGTTATGTTTGGTAACCAAAAATGTAATGGAACACCGCCAAGCTTTAAAATTAAAGATAGTATTATTAATGTGGATAGTAACTTGTTGTTAAATATGGAGTATCACGATATATTATATTTATATAATATTAATGATGATATAATTAAAATGCTTGATCTTATACTTTGGATAATAAAATATTTTATAGAAGCTTCTGCTTCTATTGTTTTACCTTTGATATTTATTAAAGGTAAAAAACCTATTAAATTAATTTCTAAACCTATTCATATAGTTAGTCAATGTGATGATGATAAGGTGATAAAGGTACCTGTGATTATAATTATAATGAATAGGAAATTAGAAGGAAAAAACTTGTTATTCATAAAAGATAGAACAATATGATTTGCTCAAAATAAAGTTAGCAGCTTTATTTTATTCTTATTATCTTTAGTAATACAAGGATGTATAACATCTAATTATGAGTCGAAATCATATATGATTAAATCAATTCTTGTATGGAATTAAAGATAAATCTTACTTTATGATTGCAAATCATATTTTCTTATATAAAATATAATACCATTAAGGATTAAATAAATCATAATCTAGATTAAAAATCTAGTGCTTAGTAATCGGCCACTTAATAAGTTAATAATTAAGTTCCCCATCAATAAATACAAGTATATAAAAATAATCAAACAACATCTACAAAATGTCAATATCAGGCTGCTGCTTCAAAACCAAAATGATGGTTGGTTGAAAAATGGAAGTAAATAATTCGTATTAGGCAAACAAATAGGAATAGTGTACCAATAATTACATGTAAACCATGAAAACCTGTGGCTACAAAAAAAGTTGACCCATAAATTCTATCTGAGATAGAAAAACTAGTTTCTTCATATTCTTGTATTTGGAGGATTGTGAAGTATATACCTAAAATAATGGTTATAATTATAGAATGAATAGATTCTTTTTGGTTACCTACTAATAATGAGTGATGGGCTCAAGTAACTGTAATTCCGGAGGCTAACAAAATTGCAGTATTTAATAATGGTACTTGAAAAGGATTAATAGGATGAATATAAAAAGGTGGTCATGAAGCACCAATTTCTATATTGGGGGCAAGACTCCTATGAAAATAAGCTCAAAAGAAAGCAAAAAAGAAACAGATTTCTGAGGTAATAAATAAGATTATACCTATTCGTATACCTAGTGAAACTTTAAGTGTATGATAACCTTGGAATGTCCTCTCTCGAATAATATCTCGTCATCATTGTAATATTGTTATGATAATAAGAATAAAACTAATTAGTAAAGTAATAGTTCTTTGAGTGTGAAATCAGGTGGTTAATCCTACTGTTAATAATATCGCACCTAATGATCCTGTAAGGGGTCAAGGGCTAAATTCTACTAAATGAAAAGGTACACGAATCAT